AGTACTAGAAGAGTTTTGATTGGTAAGATCCTATTTAGGATTCCAAGAGATATCATATTGGGTCTAGTTTTTCAATTTATCGTGTCTATCTAATACAAACAAATTCCATATGTTATCCTTTTCGGGAGTACATGCGCAAATGGAACTTGTTCTTTATACATAATCCCATTTTTTATTAAAATTAAAAATTACTTTGACAAAATACTTTTCAGATTAATCCTATCTCTCTTTCTATACTCGGATTTTGTACCAGTCATCTCAATAATCAATTTCAATTTGATGAAAGATTCTATATCATTTAAATTGTACGTTGACTTTGTGCTATATGTGCCTTAGTACTAGTAATAACCCCAAGCAAAAGGGGATAATATTAATAAAAGAAAGATCAAACAAGGATCCTATCCTTTTTCCAACTTTTGTAATGAAGAATCGTTTTTTCTTTCTTTTTTATAAAATAAATGAAAATCCAAAATAAGAATTTCGTTTGTAATTTTATTAAAGCATTTTTGTTGAAAGTTCTATCAAAAAAGACCAAACATCCTAAAAAATGAATTTGATAGAATAGTCCATTTTTTCAAGACTTGTCTTTTTCACACTTTTCTTGTTTTGGGGTTTTGTAAACAGTGGAAATGGAAAAGTGAAACTTCATTAGATGATTGATTGTACAAGGAATACGGGAGGTTATGGAAAAAAAAGAATGATAAATAAAAAACTTCTTGATTAGATGACAAATTCGATTTTTCTTTTTTTGGATTTAGTTCAGTATGGATAAAAGATCTTCCTATGTTATACTATTCAATTCGCGACGGCGAATTGATATGATTGATATGATAACTCAGATATTGTTATTCATGATATGAATCTGATTCAATATCATCAAGATGGAATTCATCCCATTGAATTTTTATTTACAGGTAAAATTTTGATCATCTCTATGGGATTAAATCCCGAGTTAATGCGAAGTAAAAAAACGATGAGATTATGGAAGTAAATATTCTCGCATTTATTGCTACTGCACTATTCATTCTAGTTCCTACTGCTTTTTTACTTATTATCTATGTAAAAACAGTCAGCCAAAATGATTAATTTGAATGAAACTTGACTTTGTAGTTCTTTATCAATGATTGAAAAATAGAAAGAAAAAACGATTCCAATTTTTTAACGGAAATGAGCAGGCTAGAATCAGAAATATTCCATGAGATTTGATAGTATGGTAGAAAGATTCATATGAATCTTTCTACCATACTATCGATTCGATTAGTATTTTTTGTTCGTGTAGGAAGTTGGACTAGAACCATAATAAAGATACAGACTTAGTTTAATATTGGTCAATCCAGAATATGTATCTTCATATATGTTATGTACATAGCGACCCCAATTCGATTTTTTTGCTACATATATTTGATCGATTTGTATTGATTCTGATCAATCCGAAATAATTGAAAGGCAATTCTTACGTTTTTTTACAACTCGAATTCTTAGATTTCGGATTCTTTCAAATAAAAATCCCAGTATTTGCCGAACGAATAAAAGAAATAAAATATTAATAAAAAAAAACCAATTTACTAATTTTTTGCCAACTCAAGAAGTAAAATAAGTTAATTAATTGACTGGTGGATAGATGCTCGAAAGAGTTCTATGGAATTATTGAAATATCTGTTTTATTGACCTTTTTCATTTTTTTTTTTTAACACTTTTCGGAGCGATCTATAAAATAAATGATACAATTTTATTCCTCAACTACAAACTCAATTAATTTAGGTAAGTAATATTTTTAGAGTCCACTTCTTCCCCATACTACAAGTGAAAGAGAAAATGTAAAGACTACCATTAAAGCAGCCCAAGCGAGACTTACAATATCCATGTAAATTTTTGTCCCCTATTTCTAGGAATATGAAGGAATTCTTCGATTATTGTTTACTAATAATAGTGAAATCCATGGTACAGAGTCAAAAAAATTCGGACTATTAATTTACTGAACCAATCCAATACCTGAGTATTCAGAAACTCTTTTGAGTTTGTATACAAACTTTATTCCATTTTTCTTTTCCACAATTACTAACTACTTAAATATTACCTCCTGTCTGTAGAATTCAAGGCCCAGTCAGTAACCACTCCAAGAGGAATGGAGAGGTCTCGGTAGCCCTTTCACTCCTTATACTTACTCAAATTTTTCCTTGAATCCTAGACATAAAGATTTTGCTTTTGAAAACCTCCGGATACTTAGAATCAAATATGTATTAAGAGACCCTTTTTCTCCTTCTCTTCGGCTGGAGAAGAATCTAGCGAGTTCTAGCAGTTGATAAGAGATTTCAAGTCTTTTGTTAATTCGAATCAGGCGACACCCGGATTTGAACTGGGGAACAAGGATTTGCAGTCCTCCGCCTTACCACTCGGCCATGCCGCCAAAACGATACAAAATAGACAAAAATATTACTTTTTTGTTTAGTCAATTTTTTTTTATTGTACTTGCATTTTGAATCTCTTTTCATTGATAGTC